CTGAAATAGGAGTAGGCCCCTCCATAGCATCAGGTAACCATACATGAAGAGGAAATTGAGCGGATTTAGCAACTGGACCGGCAAATAAGAACAAAGTACATAAAATACAAAATAAAAAATTGATTTCATTCTTATTAATTAAGTTATTGAATATTTCAAATAAATCCCCAAACTCAAAACTGCCCGTTATCCAATAAAGGCCTAAAATTCCTAATAATAAGCCAAAATCCCCTATACGATTAGTCACAAATGCTTTTTGACAAGCATTTGCGGCAATAGGTCGTGTGAACCAAAAACCTATTAATAGATACGAACACATTCCAACTAATTCCCAAAAAATATAAATTTGTATCAAATTTGAACTAGTAACTAATCCCAACATGGAAGTATTGAAAAAACTCATATAAGCAAAAAATCGCAAATATCCCCGATCATGAGACATATAATTATCACTATAAATAAGAACCAAAATTGCAACAGTAGTGATTAACATTGACATAATAGAAGTAAGTGGATCGATCAAGTAACCGAATTCTAAAGAAAAATCATTATTAATGGTCCAAGACAATACATATTGATAAATAAAATTACTATTTATTTGCTGAATAGACAGTTTCATAGAAAAAATCATAACTATACTTAACACCAAAATACTAGAAAACGCCCATATACGCCGAAGATTTTTTGTTGGTATCGGAAAAAAAAGAAGTCCCGCTCCTATTAACAAAGGAACTGGAAGTGGAATGAAGGGTATAATCCATGCATATTGGTATATATGTTCCATAATAGAATAGAAAATTTTTAATTAATTTCATTTTTTGGTTTACAATTCACCGGTTCTTGCCTCTTTTGAAAGAAGTCAATAAAAAAATCAAGACATGTAATTAATAACTTAAATATAATTTAGAAATTTATTTTTCTTATTCTATTAAATTACTTAGAATCCATATATAGAATAATAAAAGATAAAAAATTCAACTAAAAAAATACTATCTAAAGATCTAATAAAATCAATAATGATACAAACAAATAGGAACTAGTTACTAATTATTTTAGTTAGTTTATTCAAAATTATTAACTAGTTTTATGAAAAATTATTTGATTTGATTGTCTTACATTCCAAACAAAAAAAATATAACAAGATTCAATATTTTTTTTATAATTCTAGATTTTTTATAGAAAAGGATATCTATTACTTTACTTTTTATTTTACATAACATAGAATGTTAAAAAAATTTCAATTAAGATTAACTAAAAAGTTAATCTTCTAAAAAGTTAATCTTATAAGAGTTGAGTTATTAAACTTTTCGATGTGACTTATTACGTACACGTAAATTAAATGCAACACAACAAAAATAGACATAACATATACGTATAAGTCAAAAATTTGATTCATTATTTCAATTTAATTTTTATTAATCTTAATAAATTTTGTACGAATTTTTTTACTTATTTCATCTATTCCATAGAAGATTTTGTTTCTCCTAATCTAATATTTTATATTTATTGGAAAATATATTTTTAATTAGATTTTGTTTTTATATTTTATTAAAATAAAAGTTTAATGAAGAAGATATTGCATAGAATCTAAATACATAGATAATGAATAAGAAACAAAGATTCGTTTGACCAACAGATGTCTTTCACATCCAACTATAACAATGAGTAATGAATTTTATTTTCAATGGCAGTTCCAAAAAAACGTACCTCTCTTTCTAAAAAACGTATTCGTAAAAAACATTGGATACGAAAAGGACGGTTGGTAGCGAAAAAAGCTTTTTCGTTAGGAAAATCTCTTTCCACTGGAAATTCAAAAAGTTTCTTTTTTTTGTACGAAAAATAAGTAATCAAACCTTGGAATAATCGAAATCGTCCTAACTCACAAAAATGGGATAAGAAATTGAAAATGAATTTATTTTCAATCTAAAATATAGAAAATAAACAATTTCAATTGACAAATTTTTTGATTGAAACTTTATATATATTTTTTTTATTATGTAGAATAAGAACTATTATGTCGACCATAAAATTCAATAACAAAAAAAGTACTTTTTTTGTTTGAATTTGAAAATATATATAGGATTTCATCACCTTTCTTTTTTAGTGTATTTTCTTATTTCTAGGATGGGGATTTTTTCCCCATCAACCTATTTGTTTTGTCACAACCAAATATGCATTTTATATGAAATATGCGGTTTAATAATTAATTGGTTTGTTGAAACTTAAGATAACCTATAGAGACAATAAAAATCCTACCAATTAATTTATTTTGTTTGAATATAAAACTATCCATTTACATAAAAAAGCCCTTCGATGCCGTGCTAAAATTGTGAGTCAAAAAATCTTTTTTTTCTGTATTAAAAAATCAATGTATTTTTTTTTGAAATAAATTATAAATCAATTATTTAATTTATTTCAAATTTTTAAACCAAAAATGAGAAAGAACTTTATTGAGGTCTATCCCGAGATAAAATAGAGAATGTTCTAGTTACAAGCGTTA